ATTTGTCATGAATTTTGGCTTTTGTGACCAAAAATCCACATTTTTTTTTTTCAAAAGAAAAGGAAAAGGGATTTTTTAGATATTCAAAAATGGATTGAAATAGTGGATCAAATCAAAAAAAATGAGAAAGGGATTAAGGAAAACAAGCTTCAAATCGCAAGTACAATAAAATAAATAAAAAAGAAGTTCAGTAATCCAACCAAAAGGGGAAAATTTTCATATATTTTGTATCCTTTTGGCGATATGGCCGAGTGGTAAGGCGGGGGACTGCAAATCCTTTTTCCCCAGTTCAAATCTGGGTGTCGCCTGATTAACAAAAGACTCAAAATCTCCCATTCCGTTCTGTTCTCCTGATATAACTAGCCCAATTATTTCCGAACAGGAGGAAAAGCACTGTTGATACTTGACTTGTTTGGGGTCTGCGTGTTTCCAAAAGATTCTAAATCTTTGAATCTTAGCTTAGATGCAGAAAAATTCTAGTGATGGAAAGACTATTAAGATTTCTCCATTCTACTCTCCTACAAATATTTCTACTACTAATGTAATAATGTAATGGACTTTTTACTGACCAAATCTTGAATTGATTGAATTCAATTTCATATTTTTATATTATAGGTAATATAAATAAATTAGTAGTATAATTAATGTAATTTTTATACCGACTCACGAGAGTCTCTGAATGCTCAGGCATTGAATCAATATTAGATTGGATGGATAGTTGGCTTTTGGTATAGAAAAAGTGAAAAAATTAGGCAAGTCCCGAATCAAGAAAAGAATAGAATGCCTTCCGACTCTTTCACAGGGACAATGGGAGATGAATTAGATCAAATGCAAATAATGGTATATGTAATAGCTAGTATTCTAGTTTTTTATGTCGTAAAAAAAAAGAGCAGGCCCAAATTCTTTTTATATTTCGATTAGTAACATTCATTTTTGTGCGATGTCACTGCCTATTTTGCTTGTTGGATTTCATCTTTCCCGATTCAAAATTTTATAAGAAATTAATGTAAATGGAATGATTTATTGGATTGGTTCATCATTCATCAATAGTGTTTAATGGGTCATAATTCCCTTTTGACTCTGCGCTATTGATTCCACTATTATTAGTGAGCACTAATGGAATAATTCCGTCATATTTATAGAGATAGGGGACATAATTCATATGGATATAGTAAGTCTCGCCTGGGCTGCTTTAATGGTAGTCTTTACATTTTCCCTTTCACTCGTAGTATGGGGAAGAAGTGGACTCTAAAGGGAAAACTAATTGAGTTGAGGAATCAAACTCTATCAATTGTTTTATAGATCGTTCTGCAAAGCGTTTTTAAGAATTTAAAATATCTTCCTTTCGAAATTCCATTGTCCATTGATTGAATTCTAGGGGAAGAATAGATTCTATAAATAATACTTTTTCAATCAAAACCAAAGAGATATTTCAATGATTCCCCTGTTTGTATTTCGAAAGGAAAAGCAATACGGATAATAGGAAATTTATTCCAACCCAATTCGTCCTAAAATTTATATTTTAACGAATGCCGAATTATAGATAGATAATGAGAAGGGCCATTTTATTTATTTCCGTTCAAAGAAGAAGTTGTTTTGTTAAATATGTATACATATACACTGGCAAATAAGATCTTACCTTGGGAGAGTCACATATTACGTATTTACCGCTTGTTTTATTATTTTAGAAAAAAAATTATGCTTTATCGACTCATTTCATATCATGGTTGAAGTCAAACGTTAACTTCAAAATCAAATCAAAAGGTTCGCTATTTTTTTATGAAATCCGAAGAAGTTTCCATAGAACTACTGTCAATGACTCAAGCAATTACTTCATGCTAAAGTCAAAAAATGAATTAATCAATTAATTCATTTTTCCTTCATTGATTCTTTCGATAGAAATGAAAATTCATATAGGAAAAAACGATCTTAAGAATTCGAACCATAAAAGTAAGAGTTCTCTTTCAATTATTTCCGATTAATCGGAACAAATAGATGTAGCAACGAAATCGAAATAGAATTGAGTGCTATGTACAGTCCATATTTTCATATATGGACTTAATAGTTACATATAGAAAAATAATATTGTAAATTGATTTGATCTACATTAAGTCTTTATAATTTTATATAATAAAATTAATTATTATTATATAATACAACTTTATACACTACAATAAGACGAATAGAGAGTATGGTAGAAAGAAATAGATGAATCTTTCTACCATACTATCAGGTCGGATAGAATACTGCCAATTCAAGTCTGCTCATTTTCATTTCACACCAAATTGAAACCATTTTCTTCTTTTTATTTTATTTCTTCAACGATTGATAAGAAGTTAGAAGTCGAGTTTGATTTAAATGAATTAATTATTTTGACTGACTGTTTTTACGTAAATGATAAGCAGAAAAGCAGTAGGAACTAGAATGAAGAGTGCAGTAGCAATAAATGCAAGAATATTTACTTCCATAATCTCATTGTTTTTTTACTTCGCAATAACTC